AGTTGCTGAGACGGAAATAAAGATGTGAAATTTCTACCAAAATAACTGGAAGTTCCAACCAATAAGAATCCTAATGAACCTAAAAAAAGGATAATGGCCCAGCAGAAATTACTTGTTTTTCGAGACCCCGTTATAGGTTCTATCCATATATGTTCTGATCGACAACTCATACTTGATCCGGTTGCATTTTATTGCAATTGAGAGAATACCCCAAATTAATTTGACTTGACTCTTTTTGTTTCCGAAGTCACTCTCATCAACTAGCACTAGGTTGATGTGAACCTTTAGGATTAATTCATCAAATTGGTTAGATCTAAAATAATAACATCCCCTTTCTCGTATGATCCCACTATAGATATCGACATACATACTATAGATATCGACATACATATAGATACGCCGACTTTTTATTTCGGCCATCCGACAATCCTGATCTTTTTGAAAATAACTAGAATTCATTTACCTATGTTTCTGCAGGCATAAGATTCCTTTAATCTTCGACAGAAGCCATATGTTATATCATATTCCACTAAATAGATATCTGTGTTATGATACGAGTCTAAGTTTTGAAAAAAAATGGATGAGATTTTGTCCTACCGGATCTAAACAATCTTATTTTTTTGAACATGAAGAGATAAAGAAGCCATTGCAATTGCCGGAAATACTAGGCCCACCAAAGGCACAAAAACAGAGGGAAAGTTGAAAGTTGTCATAGAATGGGTACCCCGATTGACTATTTGTACCTGTTATTATTATTTAGAAAGATATCTTATAATAATTATAATTCATTATTGTAATTATGAAATTCTTATTAATATTCTTAATTAATAATTTCATTTATTAATAAACTTATTAATAAGTATTAAATAAATTGGAATTCGAATTAGTCTAGATCTAAGTATATATCTAAGAGAGTATATACTGGACTTATTCATCTTTCTACATGACAAATATGTATGATAATCACCTTTCTTATTATTCTTTATCTTTTCCTCGTCTTTTGCTCTTGTCTCCCCATTTTCATTTAATAAAGAAAAAGTTTCCTACAAATTATCGAAGGATTCGTCAGAATCCGATCCAACAGGGATTCTTAGTCAAAATGAGATTCTCAAGAGATAGAGAAAGATAGAAAACTCTATATCTATCTTTCTCTATCTGTCAACAAAGAAAATTCCAATTGTCTTATTTTTACTTGGAGTCCAATAAACCAACTACTTGTTTGCTACAAATAAAACAATTGAACTTAATGTTCTGTTATACTCGAGTGATTTTGATTCAAAGTCAAAGGAAAGAAACCGTGGGACCCAAATAACTTATTCAGAATACTTTTTAATTTCTTACGTGGTACGACCAGATCGAATAACCCCTTCTCAAATAAATATTCCGTCTCTTGTGAACCTTCAGGTACTTCTTTATTCAATGTTTGTTCAATTACCCTTTTACCCGCAAATGCAATATAGGCATCGGGTTCGGCAAAAATGACATCCCCCAACATACCAAAACTGGCTGTCACCCCACCGGTAGTAGGAGATGTAAGGACTGATACATAGAATAACTTTTTATTTGTTTGAAAATCATACAAAGAAGAAGATATTTTAGCCATTTGCATCAAGCTCAAACTTCCTTCTTGCATGCGTGCCCCCCCGGAAGCACACACTATAATAAGAGGTAGAGATTGATTAGTGGCATACTCAACCAAACGGGTTATTTTCTCCCCGACTACGGATCCCATACTACCCCCCATAAACCCAAACTCCATAACCCCCATTGCTATGGGAATACCATTTAATTGGCCTAGACCGGTTTGAATAGCCTCAGTTAATCCTGTCTTTTTTTGATAAGAATTGACACGATCTATATAAGGATCCTCCTCCGAATGAAATTCAATGGGATCCAGAGAGGCCATCTTTTCATTCATAGGATCCCAAGTATCCGGATCGATCAAAAGTTTGAGTCTCTCTGAACTATTCATTTTCAAATGAAATCCACATCCTTCACAAATATACAATTTTTCTTTCAAAAATCTCCTATAATTTAATGTATAACACTCATCGCACATAAGCCACAAATGTTTGTATTTGTGAGTGTAATTCTCCCTAGGATTAGGATCACTTCCAGAGTCAGAGTCATCCTCCTGAGGATCACTTCCAGAGTCAGAGTCATCCTCCTGAGGATCACCCCCATAGCTAGGGTCATCTTTCTGAGGATTACTTCCATAGTCAAGGTAAGGCTCCTCAATATATCTATCTATCTTCTGAGGATCTCTTTCTATTTTAAAGCAAGTATCCTCAGGATATCTATCTATTTGAAGGTAATCCCCCCCAGGATTTCTTTTTTTTTGAAGGTAATCCTCCGGATCACTTTCGAGGGCATCCGGATCATTTCCATATCCATATCCATAAAAGTGGCCATCCGTATCACTTCCATAGTCAGGGCCATCCGTATCACTTCCATAGTCAGGGCCATCCGTATCACTTCCATAGTCAGGGCCATCCGTATC